AAACTATCAAAATGAAACGGTTGACGATAATAAGTATACGAAAGAGAAAGAACCCTATTTTTGTAGTTCCTATGATGCACTTGGAGCTTATCGGCAGAAACGAATCAATTTAGATAGTCCTTTGTGGCTCCGGTGGCGACTCGATCAACGTGTCATTGCCTCAAGAGAAGTTCCCATCGAAGTTCAATATGAATCTTTGGGTACCTATCATGAGATTTATGGGCACTATCTAATAGTAAGAAGTGTAAAAAAAGAAATCCTTTGTATATACATTCGAACAACTGTTGGTCATATTTCTTTTTATCGAGAAATAGAAGAAGCCATACAAGGGTTTTGTCGGGCCTACTCATACGATACCTAAGCTACGTAATTATGTGATACCGTGGGAATTCGGTTCTCTACGGATCAACCGGTATCATAATTCCTGAATTTCTACGTGAATCAAGATCGAGGAAAGGAAGTCTTCAAATCACTGACTCAAACCCATTGTCGAATCCTACTCAGCGGAATATGGAGGTACTTATGGCAGAACGGGCCGATCTGGTTTTTCACAATAAAGTGATAGATGCAACTGCCATGAAACGACTTATTAGCAGATTAATAGATCACTTCGGAATGGCATATACATCGCACATCCTGGATCAAGTAAAGACTCTGGGTTTCCAGCAAGCCACTGCTACATCCATTTCATTAGGAATTGATGATCTTTTAACAATACCTTCTAAGGGATGGCTAGTCCAAGATGCTGAACAACAAAGTTTGATTTTAGAAAAGCACCATCATTATGGGAATGTACACGCGGTAGAAAAATTGCGTCAATCCATTGAGATATGGTATGCTACAAGTGAATATTTGAGACAAGAAATGCATCCTAATTTTAGGATGACTGATCCTTCTAATCCAGTCCATATAATGTCCTTTTCGGGAGCTAGAGGAAATGCATCTCAGGTACACCAATTAGTAGGTATGAGAGGATTAATGTCGGACCCCCAAGGACAAATGATTGATTTACCCATTCAAAGCAATTTACGCGAAGGACTTTCTTTAACGGAATATATAATTTCCTGCTACGGAGCCCGCAAAGGAGTTGTGGATACTGCTGTACGAACATCAGATGCTGGATACCTCACGCGTAGACTTGTTGAAGTAGTTCAACACATTGTTGTGCGTAGAACAGATTGTGGCACTATCCGAGGTATTTCCGTGAGTCCTCGAAATGGGATGACGGAAAAAATTTTGATCCAAACACTAATTGGTCGTGTATTAGCAGACGATATATATATGGGTCTACGATGCATTGCCACTCGAAATCAAGATATTGGTATTGGACTTGTCAATCGATTCATAACCTTTCGAGCACAATCAATATATATTCGAACCCCCTTTATTTGCAGGAGTACATCTTGGATCTGTAGATTATGTTATGGTCGGAGTCCCACTCATGGCGACCTGGTCGAATTGGGAGAAGCAGTAGGTATTATTGCAGGTCAATCAATTGGGGAACCAGGGACTCAACTAACATTAAGAACTTTTCATACCGGTGGAGTATTTACAGGTGGTACTGCAGAACATGTACGAGCTCCTTCTAATGGAAAAATAAAATTCAATGAGGATTTGGTTCATCCCACACGTACACGTCATGGACATCCTGCTTTTCTATGTTATATAGACCTGTATGTAACTATTGAGAGTCAGGATATTCTACATAATGTGAATATTCCACCAAAAAGTTTTCTTTTAGTTCAAAACGATCAATATGTAGAATCAGAACAAGTGATTGCTGAGATTCGCGCTGGAACATCCACTTTCAATTTTAAAGAGAGGGTTCGAAAACATATTTATTCTGACTCAGAGGGAGAAATGCACTGGAGTACCGATGTGTACCATGCGCCTGAATATAGATATGGTAATGTTCATCTATTACCAAAAACAAGTCATTTATGGATATTATCAGGAGGTCCGTGCAGATCCAGTATAGTCACTTTTTCGCTCCACAAGGATCAAGATCAAATGAATGTTCATTCTCTTTCTGTCGAACGGAGATATATTTCTGACCTCTCAGTGACTAATGATCGAGTGAGACACAAATTGTTTAGTTCGGATCCTTCCAGTAAAAAAGGGAAGGGGATTCTTGATTATTCAGGACCTGATCGAATCATATCTAATGGTCATTGGAATTTCCTATATCCTGCCATTCTCCACGAGAATTCTGATTTATTGGCGAAAAGGCGAAGAAATAGATTCGTCATCCCATTCCAATATGATCAAGAACGGGAGAAAGAACTAATGCCCCGTTCTGGTATCTCGATTGAAATACCCATAAATGGGATTTTACGTAGAAAGAGTATTCTTGCTTATTTCGACGATCCCCGATACAGAAGAAGTAGTTCAGGAATTACTAAATATGGGACCATAGAGGTGGATTCAATCGTCAAAAAAGAGGATTTGATTGAGTATCGAGGGGCAAAAGAATTTAGGCCGAAATACCAAATGAAAGTAG